AAGACCTACAAAATTTTGTAGATAGAGCAGCTTTAGAATCAAAATGTGATGTGATTTTAGCGGATGTTAATCATTATAGGGTTAATGAGTTGCAGGCAGCTGATCGCACATTAGAACAGGTGGTTAGATTTTATATTGAAAAAGCAAAAAAGCAGGGTTTACTCAACAGAATAAAGACAGAAAAACCGTCCGCAAACATAATAGGTATTTTTACACTAGGATTTCACAACCAGCACGATTGTCGTGAATTAGAGAAGCTGTTAACAGATTTAGGTGTCGAAATAAATTTAGTTATTCCGGAAGGTGGTTTAGTAACCGAATTGCACAGATTGCCGCAAGCTTGGTTTAATGTTGTACCTTATCGAGAGGTTGGTTTGATGGCAGGCAATTATTTGTTGAAGGAGTTTGATATGCCATTGATATCTACCTCTCCAATAGGGGTGGTAGATACGGCAGTTTTTGTTAGACAAATTGCTGACATCTTAAACAATTTTACCGAGAGTTCAGAGCAACTGACTGCTGAAATCAAGGCGCCGGCTGAAAAGAGATTCAATTTTGAAAAGTATATTGACCAACAGACGCGTTTTGTTTCGCAGGCGGCTTGGTTCTCCCGCTCAATTGATTGTCAAAATCTAACCGGTAAAAAGACTGTAGTATTCGGCGATAGTACACACGCGGCAGCACTGACACGCATTTTAGCGCGCGAGATGGGTGTTCGAGTCTGTTGTGCCGGAACATATTGTAAGCATGACGCAGATTGGTTCCGCGAACAGGTACAGGGCTTTTGTGATTCCGTTTTAATAACTGATGACCACACGCAAGTTGGTGATATGATAGCGCGTCTTGAGCCAGCTACTATTTTCGGTACACAGATGGAACGCCACATTGGTAAACGACTTGATATACCGTGTGGAGTTATATCGTCCCCAGTGCACATTCAAAATTTCTCTTTAGGGTATAGACCGTTTCTTGGGTATGAGGGTACAAACCAGATAGCTGATCTGGTGTACAATTCTTTTACACTTGGTATGGAAGATCATCTTTTAGAGATTTTTGGCGGACATGATACAAAACAGGCAATTACCAAGTCATTGTCCAATTCAACAGACTTGACTTGGGCTGCTGATGGTTTAGCGGAACTCAAAAAGATTCCTGGTTTTGTGAGAGGACGGATAAAACGAAACACAGAGAAATATGCTAGAGAGAACCAAATAACTGTTATAACGGTTGAGGTTATGTACGCAGCAAAAGAGGCCGCAGGCGCATAAAGATTCAAATAAATGCCTCATCTTTTCCCGTTTCTAGATGCCAATTTAATTCAGCCGTTGTTTGAGAGACCACTCTGAAAGAGCTTGCATTTGGTTTTGCACACCTTTGGTGTCACCTTTAGGTGTGCGTAAGAATGTTAATGTTTCTGCTTTAGCTCTATTGAGCTATTGAGCCTGCGCAGCTAATATCGCTGAAGATCTCCGAACAAAGGTAGAGCATCAGGTTGCTTTTGCCTTTTTTTTTTACTTGCTAAAAAACGTTAAAAAGTTTTGTTTGATCATTGTAATCTTTAGCCAAACAGAATATCGCTTGCTGTAGTATAAATATAAAGCTGCTGTACCGTCTACATGGTTGCACCCGTGCAACAGACCATTCGTAACAGTTTTTTACTCTTTACTTTGGCTTATTTTTTATGGCACGCGGATGTAATTAGCATTAGCAAATTGTCTAGTTTTTTTGTCTCTATCTTGCCTATAGTACAGTAAAACATATGTTTTGTTAGCCTTTAAATGGTATATAATAAACAAAAACACAAGTATATTACTAAATACAGCAGATACACGAAAACAAATAAACAATATAAATTCAAGATTTATATCTCAATACTATCTTTAAAGTAGTAAATTGAAATATGTATCGATTTTGATCTTGGGACTGCATACGCTACCCTCGCCGGAAAATTTTTTACGAAGATTGCGTACGCAACTGTTTAAGGATGTTGCGCTATAAGCAATCTTCATAAGTTGGTCAGTGCAAGTCGATTTATAATAAATAACACAAAAAATGAAACTAGCTGTTTATGGAAAAGGTGGTATAGGTAAATCCACAACAAGTTGCAATATTTCTATAGCTTTGGCAAGACGTGGTAAAAAAGTTTTACAGATTGGGTGTGACCCAAAACACGATAGCACGTTTACCTTAACTGGTTTTTTAATCCCAACAATTATTGATACTTTACAGGCAAAAGATTATCACTATGAAGATGTTTGGGCAGAGGACGTAATCTATCAAGGTTATGGGGGTGTTGATTGCGTAGAAGCTGGTGGCCCTCCAGCAGGCGCAGGCTGTGGGGGTTATGTTGTAGGGGAAACAGTAAAGCTTTTAAGAGAGGTTAATGCGTTTCACGAATATGATGTGATTCTTTTTGATGTTTTAGGTGACGTCGTGTGTGGAGGATTTGCGGCTCCTTTAAATTATGCTGACTATTGCTTAATCGTTACTGATAATGGCTTTGATGCGCTGTTTGCAGCAAATCGGATTGTAGCCTCTGTGCGGGAGAAGGCGCGTACCCACCCTTTACGTTTAGCTGGTTTAATTGGGAATCGCACATCTAAAAGAGATCTTATTGACAAATATGTTGAACATTGTAAAATGCCGGTTTTAGAGGTGTTACCGCTTATTGAAGATGTTCGAATTTCACGTGTAAAAGGAAAAACACTTTTTGAAATGGCCGAAAATGAGAATTCGTTATACTATGTTTGTGATTTTTATTTAAATATTGCAGATCAGCTTCTATCTCAACCGGAAGGGGTCGTACCACACGAACTGCCAGATCGTGAACTCTTTAGCCTATTGTCCGATTTTTATCTTAACCCACAATCAAACAAAAAAGAAGAGAATAAAGAAGCTTTAGACTTTATGATGGTATAACCTAAAAAAACACAATCTACTTATTAAAATGTACTCAAATTAAAGAGTGCATTCGACAAACGTGGCCACGCTTTGCACGCCATTAGATTGTGTTGAAGTTTTGCTTTAGCAATCTATTTTTGTTTTGTGTAAATAGGCAGGAGTTTGTAAAAAGTTTGCCCAGCGCTATCTCCGAAGGAGATAGTGAGGCGTCCGAGTTTCGTACGCTATCGTCCTCGTAGAAAGTTGCGTTTGGTTATCGTAGCAGCTTGAATATCCTACGAAGAGATTTTTGCAGAGAATTTACGTAACAAAATCTCCGTAGGAGGCGTTTCCGGACGCTTTGCGTCGCCGGTAGCGTACGCTATCTCCTACGGAGGTAGAGCAGTAGTGTTTATTAACTTTTCTCGTGAGGGCATACACGTATCAGATAAGCGTACAGGGATGGGGTGTTTTCTTAAACCTGCCTCTTTAGGAAGAGGAGATTATGCTCTAACTAATAATTATAAATTCTGCTATACCCGCAAATAAAGAAAATAAGCTTGTGTTTCAGGTTAATAAATTTGACAAATATGACAAAACAATTTCTAAAGCTAGAAGTTATGATATCTACGACTCTGACGAGCTCCCTCGCGGGTTCGCTTATCGACGTTTCACGTCGATTTCGTTGGGCTGCGCCGTCTCTTTATGGAGAACGGCCCAAATATGTTCTTCCTCATTTACAACGCACTTCACGCGTTAGATCTCTAGGAGCAGATCTTGCACAGGTAAGCGGAAGTGCTTTAAAAATTGACTGCGAAACTGGAAATTATCACACTTTTTGCCCTATCAGTTGTGTGGCTTGGTTGTATCAGAATATTGAGGATAGCTTTTTTTTAGTTATAGGCACAAAAACATGCGGTTACTTTCTTCAAAATGCGTTAGGGGTAATGATTTTTGCCGAACCTCGGTATGCAATGGCTGAATTAGAGGAAGGAGATATTTCAGCTCAATTGACGGATTACAAAGAATTAAAGAGAATCTGTTTAAAAATCAAACAAGATAGAAATCCAAGTGTGATTGTTTGGATTGGTACTTGTACTACAGAAATTATCAAAATGGATTTAGAAGGAATGGCTCCACGATTAGAGGCGGAGATACAGATTCCTATTGTTGTAGCTAGGGCAAATGGGCTGGACTACGCCTTTACCCAGGGGGAAGACACGGTATTAGCGGCCATGGCCCACCGCTGCCCTACTTTGCTAGATTCTCAGAATGGAGAACGTTCTGTTCAACAAGCAGAGAGCAAACTATATTCTGCTGAGACAAATGAAAAACAAGTGCAGCAATTGCAATTAACAAAACAGAAGGGCATTCTATCTGGTGCACAAACAGCTTCTACAGCCGGCGCGCAAGGTGACACTAAAGGTGACGGCGTGTATACGCCGACGAAAAGAGCGGGCGAGTGTGTTGAGATGGTAGACCATCCACCATTAGTTTTATTCGGTTCACTTCCAAGCACTGTAAGCAACCAACTTACGCTTGAGTTGAAAAGTCAGGGCATTACAGTGTCCGGTTGGCTCCCATCTCAGCGATATGTTGAACTACCAGCCCTTGGAGATAATGTGCATGTTTGTGGAGTACACCCTTTTTTGAGTCGAACAGCTACAACATTGCTACGCCGGCGTCGCTGTAAACTTATAGGAGCTCCTTTCCCAATTGGTCCAGACGGTACTCGGGCTTGGGTGGAAAAGATTTGTTCAGTTCTTGGCAAAAAGGCCGAAGGTTTACAAGAGAGAGAGAATCATATTTGGAATGGTCTTGAGGACTATTTACAGTTAATTCGCGGTAAATCAGTCTTTTTTATGGGTGACAATCTTTTCGAAATATCTTTGGCACGCTTTTTAATTAGATGTGGTATGACTGTGTATGAGATTGGTATACCATATATGGATAAAAGGTTTCAAGCCGCGGAACTGAATCTTTTAGAAAAAACTTGTATTCAGATGAATGTGCCAATGCCACGAATTGTTGAAAAACCGGATAACTATCATCAGATACAACGTATTCGCGAGCTCCAACCCGATTTAGCGATTACTGGAATGGCGCATGCTAATCCGTTGGAAGCACGAGGTATTAGCACTAAATGGTCTGTTGAGTTTACATTTGCTCAAATCCATGGCTTCACAAATTCTAGAGACATTTTAGAGTTGGTTACTAGACCTTTAAGACGGCATCAATCCCTTCAACAATTAGGTTGGGCAACCCTTATTAAATCTTAATAAAAAAAGCCCAATTGAATAAAGATCAGAATAAAATAAGGCGGTGTTCAACATATTGATGCTTATTAAACAAGCTAGCGTGATGCGTTAAAGCTTTATTTTTATAATATTGCCGTTCTGTTTATGTGGAGGGGGGTGCCAAAAGTAGCATACCTAGCACGGATTGGCGCAGCCTACATAGGCTGCGCCAAAACAGATTTTTTAGCTAGCTTAGTTGTAATTCTTTAAAATGCTGATTTGACAGATCTTTGCTGAGCAGTCTGTGCTTGCAATTACTCTGTATCTATAAAGATTCTTGAAATAAAGGCAAATTGGTTGTATATTATGTGTATAATAAAATAAGAATGCACCAAATTTTAAAAATCTAAATATACCAATATGACTTTCATTTTTCAATTTACATTACTTGCTTTTATTGGTCTCTCTTTTCTTTTGGTTGTGGGCGTACCAGTTGTTTTCGCGTCACCTGAAGGGTGGACGCAAAACAAAGGGACAATCTTTTCAGGTCTTGGTTTGTGGGTTCTACTGGTGTTGTTAGTAGGCGTTTTTAATTCCTTTGTTGTATAGTAACTTCAAACTTGTATAGCAAAAAACAAGATTTTTTATCCCCACAAAAGACGTTTAGACTGGCGTGGGGAGGACTAACACCATTAACCGGTTTGAGCCTCATTGTTGGATGCACTACGTTTTTTTAGTGTACTCTTCAATTGAGACTTATCTCACTAACAACTGTATTACAACCACATTGCCTAATACTTGACTATAATTGTGTATACCGGGCCTAAAAGTGACGACGTATAAACGCCACGCTTCTGGTTCTCGTCTCCCAACTAAAGCGGAACAATGTTTTAAATAATGGGCATAAAAGATAGCATGCATCACCTTTGGTGTCACCAGGCGTTTCCGTAAAAACTTTTCTTAGTTGCGTGTAATGTTTACACCTTGCCCCTCTAGGGCAGAATGGTAGTTAGCGCTTAAACATGCTAGTAATGAGAGCATTCTAATTATGAACTTGTAATAAAAGATTTGAGCCCAGCAGGAATCGAACCTACATTAGAAGCTTAGAAGGCTCCTGTCTTATCCGTTAGACGATGGGCCCAACAAAAATAACAAACAATTATATAATATATATTATATACTCAAATTGTATATAGATATTGCAAGATTACCATTTAAGCTCAGGTGCGTACACTCATTTAACTATATTTTGGTAAGGTTGTGTCGAAAGCTGGTGCTCCCAGCAAACATTTTGTATATAAGATTAAACTATAATCTGTACAAAAACTCAAGTGTATAAATCTTTTTGTTAAAATTAATAAAATGTTTCATTTTTTCATTAGATGGTAGAGGGGTAGGTATAGTAAACAAAGTTTATACAGCTATCTAATTATCTGCAGCCGTCCAACTATGGAGACTATTATATAAAAACTTCTGCTACAGTGCTGTTGGATTTTATATAGTTTGAAAGATTATACTATTTATATTATTTCGGAGTGATGTCTGAGTGGCCGAAAGAGCTCGATTGCTAATCGAGTGTGCAGGAAACTGTACCGAGGGTTCGAATCCCTCTCGCTCCGAATCGAATACATCTTACTAAATTCTTTTTTTATTAAAAAGGATATTACTAAACATATAAAGATATTTAGTATTGTTGCTAAATTCAAAATAACTGGGCATTTGTCGCTTTACGGGGATAGCGGTTGTTGACCGGCCCTCCGGCCGGCCCCCCGCCCGACGCTGGGCGTTGTAAGAGCTTCGTGAGGAGTATAAATTTTATCATTTGACTTTACTGGTCGAAAATGATAGAATTTTTCTGTAAAAATGAGGACTTAAACTTGTTGCCAATTTATGTTTTTTTTAAAGAGATTTTAAATGAAATGGCAGCCAGTGTCCTGAATCTCGATAAAATATATGCTCTTTTTTGCCGAGTGGGGTAAGGGGTAAAGCAACTAAAGGTACAACTTAAAAAAGTAATAAAGTTGTTCGCTTGTAGCCTGCTGCTTGGTAATAATTTTGATTGCTGAGTTAGGGATAAAGTAAAAAAAGCACACCTTACGGACACCTTACGGACACCTTACGGACACCTTACGGACACCGTAAGGTGTCCGTAAGGTGTCCGTAAGGTGTCCGCTGCGGGAGGGAAGAGTACTAAAGAGATTGTGAAACGGGCAGATTGTATGATTTTGTGTATTTTAACTGAATTGTGACTCATGGCTCCACAAACAGAAACAAAAACAGGTGCTGGCTTCAAAGCTGGTGTTAAAGATTATAGATTAACTTATTTTACGCCAGACTATCAAGTAAAAGAAACAGATATTTTGGCAGCTTTCCGTATGACTCCACAACAAGGAGTTCCGCCCGAAGAAGCGGGCGCGGCGGTAGCAGCTGAATCATCTACGGGAACTTGGACTACTGTATGGACAGATGGTTTAACAAGTCTTGACAGATATAAAGGACGTTGTTATGACATTGAATCGGTTCCTGGGGAAGATAACCAATACATTGCTTATGTTGCTTATCCTCTAGATCTTTTTGAGGAAGGTTCAGTAACTAACCTATTCACGTCAATTGTAGGTAACGTATTTGGGTTTAAAGCTCTTCGTGCACTACGATTAGAAGATCTTCGTATTCCACCATCGTACGTAAAAACTTTCCAAGGTGCTCCACACGGAATTCAAGTAGAGCGTGACAAGCTGAACAAATATGGACGATCACTACTAGGATGTACGATTAAACCAAAACTTGGTTTATCTGCTAAAAATTATGGTCGTGCCGTTTATGAGTGTTTGAGAGGCGGCCTAGACTTTACAAAAGACGATGAGAATGTGAACTCACAACCGTTTATGCGTTGGAGAGATCGTTTTATTTTTGTAGCTGAAGCAATTTACAAATCTCAAGCAGAAACTGGTGAGATTAAAGGGCACTATCTAAATGCTACTGCTGGAAACGTTGATGATATGATGAAACGTGCAGAAGTAGCTAAAGATTTAGGTGTACCTATTGTCATGCATGACTATCTGACTGGTGGATTCACTGCAAACACAACTTTAGCTACTTATTGTCGTAATGAAGGGTTACTTCTACACATTCACCGCGCGATGCATGCTGTAATTGACCGTCAAAGAAATCATGGTATGCACTTCCGTGTTTTAGCAAAAGCATTACGTCTTTCAGGTGGTGACCACCTGCATTCAGGTACTGTTGTTGGTAAACTAGAAGGTGAGCGTGAAGTAACTTTAGGTTTCGTAGATCTGATGCGTGATGATTACATCGAAAAAGATCGTAGCCGTGGAGTTTATTTCACACAAGATTGGGTTTCTCTTCCAGGTGTTATGCCTGTTGCCTCAGGTGGTATTCACGTGTGGCACATGCCAGCATTAGTTGAGATCTTTGGAGATGATGCTTGTCTTCAATTTGGTGGTGGTACTCTTGGACACCCATGGGGTAACGCGCCAGGGGCTGCAGCTAACCGTGTTGCTCTTGAAGCTTGTATTCAAGCACGTAACGAAGGACGTGACCTTGCACGTGAAGGTGGAGACATTATTCGCGCAGCTTGCAAATGGAGTCCGGAATTGGCAGCTGCTTGTGAAGTTTGGAAAGAGATCAAATTCGAATTCGATACTATCGACAAGCTATAAATTAATTAACTGTGTTAATTAACTGCGCTAACTGCGCTTCTTGTACACAAACCCCAAATGTGTTACATGCTTTGAAAATTGTACCAAAGCCGTAGTAAAGTTTTTATTAGTTTTATGAATATTTTGTGTATACTCATATTCATAAACGCTCGGCTAAGCTATGAAATTCGCCGCGCCAAAACTGGCGCGGTAGCGTGAAACGTTTACCCTTCCAAAAAATATTTTTTAGATAAAATAACAATCTCAATTTTTAGATAGCGTTGGGGCTTGTAGCTCAGTGGATTAGAGCACGCGTCTCCGAAGCGCGGTGTCGAGGGTTCAATTCCCTTCCTGCCCAAAGGAAACGCCTCGGTCGGAGATTGTGCTTAAACACGTTTTTTCGATTCATAGCATCAACACGCTTGATGCACGGCAGAGTTATAAGATTAAACTTGATATCGTTGACTAGTCTTTAACCAATTGACAGCTTCAATGTAATTGGTTGGCGCTAATCGAATCGCTTCTTTCCAGTAATCAGCAGCTTTGTCAAACAATCGTGTAGCAATCTCCGGCTGTTGATTTTCAATAGCCTGTTCACCTCTATAATGATAGATAACTGCAATGTTGTTTAAAGCTTGTGGCAATGATGGATTTCTTTCTAAAGCTTGATAGTAATATTCTAAAGCTCGCCCATGCTCACCATTGCTGGTATGTATTAAACCAATGTTGTAAAGTATATAACTTCGATCATATGCATCTGTTTCAAAACGCATAGCTTGATAATAATTCTGTAAAGCTTCAGCATAATCTCCAGAGGATTGTGCTGACATTCCTTCTCTATAATAGAGAAAAGCTTGTTTCTCCCTGTTTGAAGTGGGTAAAACTTTTAACAGTATATCCGCTACAACTGTAAATGTTTTGTCTATAAAATTGTCGTTTCTTTGGGATCTAGGCATAATTACTTATATGTGATTGTTTTTACAGGAAGAGCAGCCAACGCTAGCCCTGTGTACATAGCGCGTATGTAGATAGCTATTTTTTAAAAAGCTATACTTTGTGTATTCAGCGTATGTGTTGTTTGCTGGGAGTTAACTTAAAAAAGTAGCAAGTTCGGCTTTTTATTTTTTAAGATTTAGTTTGAACTCAGATAAACGGGGTAAATATTTTTACTATTAACGGTTGACTTTCTTAAAGGATTAGTATATTCTATATATATAACATATTGAAGAGTTTGATACTTGCTCAAAATAATAAATTGCATAAGTCCCCATCGTCTAGAGGCCTAGGACATCTCCTTTTCACGGAGAAAACGGGGATTCGAATTCCCCTGGGGATAAATATACAGTTTGATTCTTTTTCGAGTAACACTTACATACTGGACACGAGATTTTAAATTATTTTTAAACTAAACATTTGTGCTAATCGGCGCATGGGCAGGCACTTTTCAAAGATCTGAAAACATGTATTAATAAACATGTAGTACCACAGAAGAGCAGGGACGAGGGTTAGTCAAACTGTGTGTGTAATTGTGTGTTATTGGTATTGACAAAAGACAGCTGTAAAAGTATACTGTTTTATGCAGTTTTTAAGAATCTGTAGAATTTTCAAATTGTTGTACAACCTTGTTGTGTAACAGATTGTGTGCAAAATTTAGTTTTGAATATACATACACACATTCATTTTAGTATCATGGAGAGTTTGATCCTGGCTCAGGATGAACGCTAGCGACATGCTTAACACATGCAAGTCGAACGGAAGTTTGTAACAGACTGGTTTCGATCAAGACGTAACAAGCTTTAGTGGCGGACGGGTGAGTAACGCGTAAGAACCTACCTTTTGGCGAGGGATACCAACTGGAAACGGTTGCTAATACCTCATATGCTGAGAAGTGAAAGGTATACAAACCACCAGAAGAGGGGCTTGCGTCTGATTAGTTAGTTGGTGGGGTAAATGCCTACCAAGGCGATGATCAGTAGCTGGTCTGAGAGGACGATCAGCCACACTGGGACTGAGACACGGCCCAGACTCCTACGGGAGGCAGCAGTGAGGAATTTTCCGCGTGCGACCTGACCAAACAAAACTTTACCAAAGGAGGAGTTTGGGGTTCGAAAAGAACCAAGCTGTACGATATCATGAGGGTGTAAACCCCTCCATCCTGTCACAAGATGAAACCATGTAAAGTGGGAATTTAATTCCCATCCCCAGGCAACGACGGCTCACATCGTCGAAACCGCGATCGCGGGGACAAAAGCTCCTAAATTCTTGACTATTTCAAGAAGTAAGAGCAAGGTAATACCCGAAAGTGGAATAGAAATCCGAAAGGAAGAACAAACCTTCAAATAAAACATCGTAAGTTCCTAGTTAGGGGATAATAAATAGTACTTTGAATATATTTCAAAACCCTGACACCGAAATATCGGAAAAGATGTCAACTTCGAAAGAAGAAAGTGATCTCGGAGGCATGTGAGAGGCCCCGAATGTGACACACTAGTACATCCGGTGGATAGAAGGATTCCTACAGGTAGAATAAAGGATACGTATGGAACAGGGACACCCCTTTAAATAGAATCGATTTAATCGATTAAAGTGTATAGTAGACATTATCTACAAAGTTTAAAGGAGGAAGGGATGCTCGACCAAGGCAAACAATTGACCACGAGATTACGTGGAATGCCTGAAAAGGGATGGCAGTAATAGCCCAGGACTGAATTTGAGCGCAGGCATTAAAGGTGTTTAATTCAGAAGAAAACACCAAAAAGAGACCCCTCAGGGATCTCCCGGAAAATTAATGCCTGAGTAGCCGTATGAAAGGAATACTTTCAAGTACGGTTTCGGAGGGAAAGCTTGGAAACTAAGAATACAACTAAGTTGATACTTATGGGATAGTAACCACCAAGTTGATCTCAACAATGAGCGAAAGCTTGACGGAGCAATGTCGCGTGGAGGAAGAAGGCTTGTGGGTTGTAAACTCCTTTTGTCAAAGAAGAAAAACTGACGGTATTTGACGAATAAGCATCGGCTAACTCCGTGCCAGCAGCCGCGGTAATACGGAGGATGCAAGCGTTATCCGGAATTATTGGGCGTAAAGGGTCTTGAGGTGGCTAGTCAAGTCTACTGTGAAAGATCAGGGCTTAACCCTGAACAGGCGGTGGAAACTAGCAAGCTTGAGTACGGTAGGGGCGGAGGGAATTCTCTATGGAGCGGTGAAATGCATAGATATAGGGAAGAACACCAACGGCGAAAGCACTCCGCTGGGCCGATACTGACACTGACAGACTAAAGCTAGGGGAGCGACAGGGATTAGATACCCCTCTAGTCCTAGCCGTAAACGATGGACACTAACTGTTGCACGAATTCAAAGCGTGCAGTGGTGAAGCTAACGCGATAAGTGTCCCGCCTGGGGAGTATGCTCGCAAGAGTGAAACTCAAAGGAATTGACGGGGGCCCGCACAAGCGGTGGAGCATGTGGTTTAATTCGATGCAACGCGAAGAACCTTACCAGGACTTGACATTTTACTAATTCTCTTGAAAAAGAGAATGTGCCTATGCCTTATGGTGTAGGAGGTATAAACAGGTGGTGCATGGCTGTCGTCAGCTCGTGTCGTAAGATGTAGGGTTAAGTCCTCCAACGAGCGCAACCCTTGTCTTTAGTTGATATACTCAAACTAAAGAGACTGCCGGTGACAAGCCGGAGGAAGGAGAGGATGACGTCAAGTCAGCATGCCCCTTACGTCCTGGGCGACACACGTGCTACAATGGCTGGCACAATGAGATGCAACCCTGCGAAGGTAAGCCAACCTCAAAAAGCCAGTCTCAGTTCGGATTGCAGGCTGCAACTCGCCTGCATGAAGTCGGAATCGCTAGTAATCGCCGGTCAGCCATACGGCGGTGAATACGTTCCCGGGCCTTGTACACACCGCCCGTCACATCCGGGGAGCTGGCCTGGTTTGAAGTCATTATCTTAACAGCAATGAGAGAGATGCCCACGGCCGGGCTAGTGACTCGGATGAAGTCGTAACAAGGTAGCCGTACTGGAAGGTGCGGCTGGATTACCTCCTTAATATTACTAATATAAAATAATTATCAATTAGCGCTTTAACTAACTACTGTTAATGAGTTAGTGAACTGAGTATATTAAATATTAACGCAGTATATTGTTTATATTTAGATTGGTTTTTGTCTTTGCTCTTCAGGCACGGTGGATATATTACTTTACCGGTTATGACCTGTTTAGAATTTATCTAGCTGACTGTGTTTGTTATATAGTTTGAATCTCCCCATTTAGCTGAAAAGTTACTTTGCTTTTACTCAATACCAGATATCTTTTCGATTGAGTATGGTCGGCTTCACAAAAATACTCCTTTTAGATGTAAACACATCAGAAGGCTAAAATGTCGTAATTCCTTGATTATTTTTAACTTTTATTTACTTGACAAAATACTAATAATATTTAGTATAATCTAGTGTAAATAAAAAAAAAATAAATTAGCTGTGTTAAATGTAGAATCTGTTCTTTAGGCTCACGTACGTCATCTAGCTGCGTTAGATGGGGTGGCGTTCGCAAGGTAACTTGCGCAGGGGATTAATCCTTAAAAGGAAGGATTGCAAAAGCTCTCCTCACTTATAGAAGGGTTTATATGCAAGAGCTTCTTTCGGGTCGAGACAAAGTCTCGGAAATCTTGAGCTAAAGCACAAGATAAGATTATAATTAAAACTTTGATTTGGTAGCTGTATTTGGTTTCTAAGTGTTTTTAAACTTTTGTCTACTCTCTAATGTGACAAACTTGATAGCGTTGAACTTTGGTGGAACTGCCTTAGCTATATTCTATAAAATTTAATTAATCACTTGTCCCAAGATCTATTATCTAAATATATTAGATAAAGCTTAGAACTATAGAGGGAGAATCAAGCGTCAACCGAAAGCCTTTTTTTTAGTAAAAATAGAATAAATTCGGGCGCTTATAGACGCAATTTTGATCAGCTTTTCGTATTTTCTGATTGCGTCGAGAGGGGTTGCGTTTTTGCGCTAACATTTAATGGCTTCACACAAGTGGGCCGCGATGCGCGTATTTTTTTGACGAGGGAAACACTAATCATGTCGATACTGGCTTGGATTGAAGATCAAAAACGTTTAAAACTTTTAAATGCTCCAAAGTATGTTAATCCTGCTTCCGATTCTAGTAAAGGGTTGTGGACACGATGCGACAAATGCGGTGTGATTTTGTACATAAAACATTTGAAAGAGAATCAAAGAGTTTGTTTTGGTTGTAGCTACCATCTTCAAATGAGTAGTCAAGAGCGGGTAGAGAATCTTTTGGATAAAGACAGTTGGCGTCCGCTGGATGAGACTGTCTCACCATGTGACCCTCTTGAGTTTCATGACCAAAAAGATTATACAGATCGTCTACAAGAAGCCCAAGAGCGCACAGGTTTACAGGATGCAATCCAAACTGGAAGTGGTATGGTCGATGGTATTCCTATTGCATTAGGCGTGATGGACTTTGATTTTATGGGTGGTAGTATGGGCTCTGTAGTTGGTGAAAAGGTTACGCGTTTGATAGAATATGCCACTCAAGAGGGATTAACTCTTGTTTTGGTTTGCGCCTCTGGAGGTGCAAGGATGCAAGAGGGCGTGTTTAGTTTGATGCAAATGGCAAAAATATCTAGTGCATTGCAAGTGTATCAAGCATGCGCCAATCTGTTGTACATATCGATATTAACGTCTCCAACTACTGGTGGAGTAACAGCCAGTTTTGCTATGTTAGGTGATATCATATTTGCGGAACCGAAAGCACTTGTTGCTTTTGCTGGACGACGAGTTATTGAACAGACCCTTTGTGAGGATTTGCCAGAAGATTTTCAAACTTCTGAATATATGTTGCATCATGGCCTGTTAGATCTTATCGTACCGCGCCGTTTTTTCCGGCAGGCTTTATCCGAAAGCATTCGTCTTTACAAGAATGCACCCTTTAAAAAGCCAGGAAGGATTCCTTTTGGGGTACAAAATCCTATAACTTTTCTTGTTGAAGAGAGAATCCGACGCCGATGGGCTGTTGGGGATGCTCCTGTTGTAGACAAATTGGCGCGTCTTTGGGCAGACTCAAAGGGCAAACATCGCGACGGCGGTTTCGGACGCATATCAGGCGCAATCAGGCATGAAGCGTCAGAGAAGCGTCTGATTGGGGAGCTCACACCCAAAGTTGACGGCAAACCCGACGTGGAAGCTATCTCTGTAGGAGATTCTCCCACAAGGGTAGCGGGGCGTTTGGACACAAGGGTGACAACGCAATCGCAGGGTAGTCGCAAACACGGGGCAAAAAATTCTCAGACTCAATCGGAAGACGCGGACTCTAGTTCTGATGTACTCAACAGAAATGGGTCGACAAAAACTGTTGCCCCAGCCCACGCGCAATCTCGTGCGCGTCCAGACACTTGTTCGCAAAGCACAGAAAGTAGCAAGTCTTTACAAGGCGGGATGGCTCACGAGGGCGAAGCACAAACAGGCGATAGAACTAAACAAATAGACGGCGTAGGGGCGGCTATCTCCTACGGAGATTCTCCTGCAGAGGCGCCTCCACGCTGGGTCACGAAGCGCGCGACAACGCCTTCTACGGGGGTAGCGGAAAGCGCTTTACCAGATGTATTTTTACAAAATGACGATTCGGCTCCGGTTGGGCCCAAGAATATTAATTCTGTTAGCGGTGCATTTGATTCATTACTTCAACGTGAAGCTATTGACTACCGAGACATTTTAACGTCTTTTCAGACAATGTTTAATTTATTTTCGAAAGAATTGGTAGTGCCTTATGCTTCCGTAGATGCAAACAATAACTCGCTGCAAGAAAGCGCGAATTTACCTCCACGCCGCAAGCTAAGCGCGTCAGATAGCAGCGAAAGTTTTACATCGGATTTTTTGTTACACAAATTCTTTACTTTATCGGAGAGCCAAAATATAAACCAAGCCGAGCGTTTCGCAACCCAGCGTGGGGGCGCCTCTGTAAAAGGTATTTTTGAGCCGGGCAGCGGGGCGTCAGAAGACGTCGGGCCTCAAAGCGGTGACAGCCAATCTCCTACGGATGCGCCGCAAGTTGAAGACGTGTCGGCTGGTAATATATCGAACGGCACAAATCAATCTAAATCAGTAAAAAAAGAAATCCAGAAACTTGATTCAACTATAAGTTCGATTCAGACTAAACGCGGTGCTAGCCACGCTAGCACAAGTAGCGATAGCGTTTCTACGCCAACCAACACGGAAGCGTCGCGCTCGGCTTCTTTAGAAAGAACTGATGCTGGCATAGTTACGCCGACCTCTCAAGCAATGGAGCAGCTGTCGGTGTACAAGGACGGGATTCCTTTGTCAGAAACTAGTAAGGAATTGATAGGCGCCCCTTCTGTGTATGTTGATTTTCTAAATCAATCCATTGAATTGGCGGCTACAGAGAGTGTGGAATGGCGAGCTTTTTATCTTCATCAAAGGGTTTCTCAAACGACAGGTTTTATCGAAGATCTGGTACAATCTCTTCCGGACTACCCTAAAAACAGCAATGAGATAGCCTTTCAAAATATGCTTTTTTACAGATCAATCTGTAGAAAGCTTAGCTAAAGAATGCTTCTTATATCTAAAAAAAGTTTTTTTTTACTTTTTTATGTAATGCCAAGCAGCGAAGCAGCAATCTTTGATGCTATCGGCTACTATCATTTTTTCGAGATTTAATTTTAACGCTCAGTCTTGGTCAATTGACCATTAGCATACTAAATATACGTTATAGCGTCTTTATTATATTATCTTCACGCAACGTTCTGCTGACACCGTAAGGTGGGCGTCTTGCGTCGATTGTCATTTATACCTCATTGCACTCAGGCGCTTATCACAAAATAAGCTTTACTGATTTTGTGATTTTATAATTATCTGATAGCGTCTGATGTGAGTGCTACGTCAGAGCGTGATAACGTCTCATCAGATTGTTGTTTGCATTCTTCAAAGGAAATGACTATATTAATTGAGAATGTTTCAAAAAACTTTAAAAAAACTCAAGCATTGCGACATATATATTTAGAGATACAAAAAGAGGCAATCATAGCTTTGGTTGGGGGGTCGGGATCGGGTAAATCCACATTGTTACGTCTAATTGCGGGGTTAGATACACCAGATTCAGGGTCAATTTGGTTTAATGGTAGAAATGCAGCTTTTATGTCAGTTCAAGAGCGTGAGATTGGTTTTGTTTCTCAAAGCTATGCACTTTTTCCAAACATGACAGTTTTTGACAACATTGCGTTTGGGTTGCGTGTTCAAAACAAATCAGCCAGTGAGATTGAAAATCGAGTCAATTATCTTTTAAGCTTAATTGAACTCGAAAATCTTTGCAACCATTTTCCTGCTCAACTCTCAGGAGGTCAACGGCAACGAGTTGCCTTAGCTCGAGCCTTAGCACCGGACCCTAAAGTTTTGTTGTTAGATGAACCTTTTGCTGCTTTAGATATGCGAATGAGGACCGAGTTACGAGATTGGGTTCGTACTTTACGCAAACGTTCTTCTGTTACAATTGTGCTTGTTACACATGATTACAAGGAAGCATTAGAAATAGCAACTGAAATAATTATGTTAAAAAACGGTCGCGTGGAACAGCTCGGTGAGCCAGAAGATTTTTACAACTGTTTTGTTTCGAAACTTTTTTAGGAGCTTCTCGAGTTGAAAGCACGTCGAGACTGAGCTGATGCTTTTACCCAACTCACCGCGTACAAGGTACGCGCGTAAAAGCTAAGCTGAACCCGGAAGGGCTGATGTAACGCTTTTTTATATATTCATATTTTTATTTAGATTATGCCTATTGGTGTCCCTAAAGTGCCCTTTCGAATACCTGGTGAGCCAACAGCTCAATGGGTGGATCTGTTTAATCGCTTGTATAGAGATCGAGTTCTATTTTTGTGCAACGAGTTGAAAGACGAATTAGCGAATCAGCTTGTTGGTATTATGTTATTTTTAAATGGAGAGGAGGAAAACAAAGGGTTGTATCTTTATATAAATTCTCCGGGCGGCTCTGTTACATGTGGAATTGCGGTTTACGATTGTATGAATTTTATCGATGCCGAAGTGACAACAATTTGTGTTGGCACCGCAGCCTCGGTCGCATCTTTCGTGCTTACGGGGGGAAACATTGGCAAGAGAATAGCATTCCCCAATTCACGTATTATGATTCATCAACCCGAAGGAGGGAGCCAAGGACAAGCTTCAGAAATTGTTTTTGAAGCATCCGAAGTAGCCCGCATTCGACGAGAAATAGCTAAAGCTTATGCAGAGCGAACAGGACAAAGTTTAGCACGAATTAGCCGAGATATGGATAGAGACCAATATATGTCAGCCGTAGAGGCCAAAGATTATGGTTTAGTGGATCAAGTAGCAATAGAAGGATAACCGCTTTAACTCTTATAAGATTAGATTCTATTAGAGTTTCTTCTTGTTGTATTGCTACCTAGATTCAGTCTAAGAAATATACTCAAGTAGCAATACAACAAATATAAAGCACGGATTTTAAGGATGCTAAAGCTGAAGCGTACTAGCTTGCCAAAGCTGTTACAGGTATAACCAACTTGTTCAAATACTACGGCTTTTATCGTTACAAGAAAGAGAGCCGGGTAGGAAAGCCCTGTTTCGCTCAAGCCGCCTACGCAGTATGCGATATATATACTACACATTTTTCAAGAATACATTTTTTATGTCCTTAGCAACAAGTGTCAAAGATTTTGCGGATCTACTAACGGATATTTCAACTGCAAAAGGGCTTACTGGGGATTTTCCAAACGCTTTGCTGCTACAAGAAATATTGATTTATAGTGGTAAAAGTTTAATCTCTTTAGTTGTTTATATTTTTAGTTTTCAATGGTTAAAAGAGATTTCATATTTGCCCCTCTATACACCTCAAATAGATGGTGCTTCGATCTTTGGAGACAATCTGTTCGGTAATCCAGCTTCTCATATCTTTTCTTTCTCCAGTATACCGAAGCAAGCAACAGATCAATTGTTGGCTGGCTTTGTAAACAGTTTCTTTTTTAGCCTTCCTGTCTCCTTACCACATTTAGTAAGTTTGAGGCGTTTGTTCTTCCAAGGGCCTTGGGCGGCAGCTGCTTCTGTAATTGGTATTGTTGCGGCAAATTTACTCTTTTTGATTGGAGTTGTTTATGGCTTAAGGTTTTTAATAATCCCATATTTCTCTTTAGAGCCTTTAAACTGTGCAATAGGTGTTTTGACTGTGGCAGTTTTGGTAAAGGCCTTTGCTGAGCAAAAAGGCTTTAAATTTGTGCCGGTATGGGACAAAACCTCTTTACTAAAGATGAGCGCCTTAACATTCTTGTTAACATGGTGTGAAGAAACAAGTTTGTTTCATTCATTGAATCATTTAACATTGAATGCACAAAACAGTTGCTTTGATCTGTATCCTTGCAGCACTGCATTAAACTCTTTTGTTGTGCATACTACATATCTGTTAGCTTTTTTTGTAGGACACTGTCTATTCTCGGCTCTTTTCTATTTCTTGATTCTAATGGGTAGTCGATATCTTTCATCCCTAAGGTTTTTTACAACGGCAAGGGTAACTCTTCGACTTAGTAGATTAATGCTTTTTCTGATTGTTGCGTTTACCGTGTCATCTTTTCCTTACTATGGATTAGATTATTTGGTCACTAATGTAGCAGGCTTTTTGCCCGAAGATCCAGCCTATAGCAACACTCTGCTATCACCAACCACTATCAACACAAAATTTCCTCATTTCTTCAAAGAGATTCCACCTGCCCAGCGTGATCAAAAGACAGCGCTCACGTTAGATTTGAATTATTTTGATCGTGGGTTGTATTTGAATGCGCCTAAAAAGCAGAAGAATGCAGCTAAGCAACCTAAGAATGCAATATCCCCTGTTGTCCCCCCCACTGTAAGTTTTGAGGAATTGAATTATCAAGGTGAATATGCTTGGATTAAGCGCAATCAATTGTCAAACAATCTGTCAAAAACGCGACGGGGTGTATTTACCCCAATTTTTAAAAAGCCTAAACAACGGTACTTTAAACTAAGAAAATTGCATGACAATAGGATAAAAGAAGAGGCTCAAAAAGCAGACAACAGAAGAACACTCGGTGCTACAACAGAATCTCACGAGGGGATTCTGCCCGGTGAGCGCGCCCCTTTATTTATAAAAATAACTGATTTCATTGGACGAGCCGTTGCTATACCACCAGAATTGCGTGATACTGAGGCGGTAAGCTCTGTTTATCAAGAGGAATCTACAACTAAAAATTACGAGAGCCAGCTTGGAGGTGTCAGACGCCCCCGTACGCCTACGGGGATTGCTGAGTCGGATGAAAGGTCAGCCCCTTTGCTTGAAAACAGAAAAAAAGATCCTATTAAAGAGGAGCTTGCTTTTGAGCAAAAATTGCAAAACACATATTCTAAAGGATTTGCCCCCCCTTTCTTTTTGCCGTATGAGAGAATGCGGTCTCGACTTTTGCCCATCAAGAATGTTATTAAAAAAAGATATTTTCTTAACAAGGTGTACAAAAGTTTGCTTGAAACCGATATTGATACCTTTTTAGCCCGCCAACCGGCAACTTACAAGTTAGCCGAAAATCAAGAATCTCAACTTTATGAAAAACGACAGATCTTACAGAGGTATTACAATTGGTTGAGATATTATCAGCCCTTCGAAAAGATGCTGAAATTACGTTTTCAAATACCAGATTCTAAAAGCTTTGTTGATCGAGTGTATCATCAACAATTTAAGGGCACCCTGAGAGTCGCTAGACGTCTATTTAAAGTTACTTTTGATTCTAAACAAAACCCAACAAAAGGTCGTGTTTTGTCTTATGATCAAATGCTTTACAATGATCTGTCAGAAAGTGAAAACCCCCTTCTTCACGAAGAGCTGGTTGGAGGGTCAAACACTCGATCTCAAGAAGAGACAAGCTTGACGCCACTTCAACCTCTTGCGGCAGGGGATCACGCGCGGGGGCATGAGGAGGCTTATGACAATTGCTTTAGCTGCCAACCCTTCATCGAAGAGAGTAATTCCTCTCCAACTTATGCTGGGTGGGATCCTACATTACGGCGCTTTGTTGTAACCAATAGATTTGTATTAAAACCATCAGATTGAACTGAGTATCTCAACTAACACAATATATTGATTCTTTGTGTCTTTTTTGTAGCTGTCAAAACAATACAATAACACCCTAAAGTCTAATCCCTTGGATTTTAGTGGTGTCCGGGGGGGTTGTAAACACCCTTTCCTCATAACGGGGGGGTTTGCGGTAGCAGATTGTTTCTCTTTTCTCTTCAAGTCAGCTCTTTGAAGGGAGGGCATATATTGAAACGATCTCTGTGTCTGCGCGCAAACCTGGCTAAGGGGGCGTTTTTAGATCACAAAACCTTACGGAGCATTCGCTGCTTTGCAAGCGTGGGATTTTGTGATAAGCAACCCCCTACGGGGTTATACCTCCTACGGAGGTTCCAGCGTAAAAGTGCCTTCGTAGGAGATTGCGCCTGTTTACGATTATTCCTGCGAGTATAAAAGCAGTTGCTAACACAAATTAAAGCCCCACACTAGATAGATCTTTGGGTAGTAGCTATTCTTGTGTTAAAAGCTTTTTTTTTATTTTTACCAAAACTAGTAAATTATATAAATCAGTTTGTGTTATCTTTTCTTGTACGATCTTTGCGAAGCATGTTGCGAGTCGGATTTTTACGGTGTCAATCTATTTTACTAACAGTCAACCAATTTATCGAAAAGATTTCGTTTTTAAATACAAAAATCAAATATAAATCAATTATCATGATATTTATTAACGTATTTACATGTTTTGTACGCCGTAAGGGGGCTAATTGTCGAATTGTCGCTCGATCTGTTTATAGGCCCGAAAATCGACGTCAAAATCTAGATATTGTTTTTCGTACTAAACATCTCCAAAATAAAAAAGTCTCACAGGATTTATTTCCTTTTAAAAAAGATTTGCATGTGGGATTGTATCGAGCCGGCGACCGACGAGATGAGCTTGCTCAAAACTCTCTTACCTCACTACCTTTTAAGCCTAAAGATGTTGCCTTAGGAAATACTGATGCACCTTGTTTAGCTAATACTAACACTAATAGTAATAGTATTGCTGAAGCGGGGGGGGCTTCAGCACCAGCATCTAACAGTGTTGCTCTATCTGTATCATCCCCTGCGCAGACAGGGGCAATACTCGCTAATACGAGCGTATCCGAACGCTACCCGGCGTGGAAACGCCTCCGTAGAGAGGTTGCGTTGCCCGGCGTAGCCACTTCATGGCCGCAATCGGACGCTGCCAGATTGCTGTCTAGCATACCAGGTCCCAGCACACCAGCGTCCAGTATTGTGGCTTCAGCTTTTTTGCCAAGAGGTTTGCCCTCTACTTTGTCCCCAAGCGGCTTTGCTTTGGGAGCAAATAGACGTCTTGGAGCTGCACCTCTTGCTTTGAGATGCGTATATAACCGTCAACGCTTCGCGGGTATGCCGGCACCGCCCTGCAACCCCGGGGTGGATGCGCCCGGGGTGGATACAAACACAGACATGGCTATACCTCATAACTCCCCGTCGCAATCCGAGCCTGGTCTAGAAGCTTCTACTAGTCTTGAAAATTTGGCTAATAGTTCAACCCGTAAGCGAGAGAAACGAGAGCAAGAAGTTGAACTTGTATTAGAAATACAGTCCGATAATTACGTAAAGGTTGAGCTAAAAAACCGAAACGAGCGTAGACGAGAGCTTTGGCAGGAGCAAAAGCGGAAGTTGCAGCAGAAGTGTCAGACGACTTTTATAGACGAAGACGACTCTCTTCAACCCAGTCAAGAGTTAGCCCTGGCAGCTAAGCAACAGCCTAGACGAGAGCGAGAGTTTGTCCTGAAGGCTAGCGAGGTTTTATCTCCCGCACCTAGAGCAAACCAAGCCAACTTTAGAAATTTACGGCGCTCAAACACATCGCAAAGCGTAACAACGTCGGGTGATTCTACTCGTACATACAAACTTTCTCCGGGCGTCCAAGCCGCTAGAGGGATCAAGCAGACGGAGGCTAACAACAACTCTCAGCAAATGGTGGTAGATCCTTATCCGCTATCAAATCGGGGCGGTTTCTCTACCCCCCCGTCAACTTATCCTACTCTGGCGTATATTGTGTTTGGCGCTCTTTGGCTTTTTGCGAGTGTTTTTAAACCACGACCAGTTGTAACCATAATCAAACACGGTAAACCAATTCGATGCTTTGATTATAATAAACTCGACAAAGCTGATGTGGATGAGTTTTCCTACGGAGATAGCGAAACTATGGGAGCCGGGTAGTGCCAGATAAGCGTACAACAATATAGTTCTTTACAACGAGTAGCCGATCAACACACACACGCCGGGTTCGTGCACGCATATCGACTTGAGGCCTGTCCCAATAGTGACTGCTATATTGGGTAATAATGTTTATTTTCTCTCGATTGGCTTGTATATATTTTGTATATTGCGGCAGCGGGAGTACTTGTAGAGAGGGCATAGAAACAGCCTAATGTACTTTTTTTACACGTGCTTATTTACTATCCTTTTTTCATCTTTTTGGCGTTAAACGCAATATCTTTTCTTGAACTGAGCATATTGATACAACAATTATGAGCTAGGCATTTGATGATGCCTAGCTCAATTGGACGACTAGCTACAACAACGTTTTCAACTTTTAGCTTATAAGCTAAACAAACTATGTTTCGCGGGCCAACTAAATTCAATCAGAGTTGACAAAGATATGGATCGCCCAAGACTTTTTAAAAATAAACACATTTTTTACAAAGATAAACAAGACTTGTGAACTTGTTTAATGTTGTGGCCGAATAAGGGCTAAAGCCTAAAAACACTTACAATGGCGTAAATCTTTAGTTATATTGAATCTAAAAACATTGCAAACATATGATAATACATGTTGATCCATAAAAGATTCGAACAGTAGCTGCCAATGTGTCAAATCTTTTCCTTAAACACACATTTGAAATACGCATAACGATTGCGTCAGTAATTGGAAGCCAGTTAGGAAATTGCGTTTATATGAGAAAACAGCGAAAAAAGCAGCAAAAACATGAAAATTTCCACAAGTTTGTTGTGCACTACAAAGACCTGTGCCAAAGTCGTATAGGTCCTATAACCTTTATGCATTTAGCTCTTGAATGCCAGCAACCATCTGAACTGATTGGTCGCGCTTTATAGGCATGGGCTGACGCGGAACTTAAAAGAATAGAGGCGGAAACGCAAACAGTTATAGCTGACGCGGATGAAAAATTGCTTGACGAGCATATGATTTGATTTATAAAGGTGTTGATATGGCGTCTGCTTTTAAGCAGAGTGGATACAGCGCGTAGAATCCACGTAGTGCCATCAAAACCAGCATAACTTGGGGCACTATATCGATTGTAAGTACCTACACACCTACAACGCATAAACTGCCTTAATTATGCCCATTTTATCGCATTTACATACATAAGATATAATTAAAAAGTTCACATATGACTATGAATCCTGAAAGCATTAAACTTGCGCTATCTAAGATCGTACAAGTTGCTTCTGTGTCCTTACAGGCTCCCGGCCTGCTGACTGGGCAATTAAAGATGCAACAACAGAAAATGATTGAAAACAACCGCCGTAAAGAAGACCAGATTATTGCTGAAAGACATCGTTTGGAAGATAGAATTGACGCAGACAAGAAACACCAAGAGCTGGTTGAGTTAAACATAAAGCAGGAAGAAAGAGCAGAAAGGCGTCACACAGAAACTGTTGAGTTAAACAAAGAACAACTTGAGTTAAACAAGAAGCAGTATAGACTTCAAGTCATACAACATAAGCTAGCAGTTAGGGAGCGAAGGCTGGCTAAAAAGGAGGAAGAAAGACAGCAGTTTAACGAGCATCGTAAAGCCCTTGCTAAGGGTGAGATTGGGCCGGTTACTTTTATTGAATTAGGCTATCAGTGTAATCAATCATCGCATGCTATAGGTAGAAGCCTGGAAGCGTGGGCTGACGATGGGCTCTTTAATGCCAAAACTCCAGAGGAAGAGGAGAAATTCTTGACCTGCAAGGATTTCAACACTTATTTTGTTACCTCGACACTTAACGGCAAAGCCCGTGTTTTGTTAAGAAAGGACAATTTAGACTATCCTCCCCATTTTCCAGAGTATAAGAAAGGCAAGCCACCTTTCGCTTCAATGTCTTTACGGTGGGTGCCAAGCAGGATAGTTAACAGCAATATTGATTACTCTAAGCTAGAATTCGAATTGCAAGATGAGTATGAAGAAGGATGTCTCCCGGCCTGGGAAGCGCCCGTTTCTAAGGTTAAAGCCGTTTACACGAAAAGGCTTCATGTTGAATATATTTGGCCTGAAAACGCTGTCAACACGCGGAGTCCTTTTTCGGGCAAAGCAATAAAAGAGGAATCGGTACAGCAGATAACGCCACCTCCAGCGCAAACACTCGATAGTAGAGTGATGACTAAATCAGCTGTAATAGGGGTTATTGCCGTAGCTATAGCCCTTTTGTTGTACCACTACATAAAAAGTATAACGCCACACCTAGAAGATATTCTAAAGCGGTTAAGGGCGTGGTTACGCCGCAAAGGCATGAGTTTTTCGTAATCTTATATTGATTTTATATCTCTTTGTGTGTATTTTAAGACCCACACCTCCATGTAGAGGTGTGGGCCTATTCCAAGGAGTCGAGCAGGGAAATGATGCAGGATATAACGGCTGTGTGGAGACAGCTGCGAGAAAAGGGCGATATAATTGCCGACGAGAACATCTTTGCCGATATATTCACCAAGAGCCGCGTCGCGGATGTGGGCGCTTTAAAATAAAAAAGCCGCAAATTCGCGATTTTACGTGGCCAGGTGTCCACTATTTTTCCTTTCCCACACTTTTTTTATTCCCTTCTAACGTACAAGCTTGCTAGCACGGCCGCTCGATATTTTTAATAATTACAATGGGTTAACTAACTAGCTTCGGCGTGTTAGTCACGCCTAGACCAATTGCTTGAACCTTATATTTATTTTAGTAATATAAAATTGAATTTAAAAAGAAATAGTTACGTAGTGGGCGCGTGAAAAGTTGATTTCGGTGACACCTAAAGGTGACACCACGCGACTCACACAAGTTGTTAACTAACGTGTACCAGTATTAAACCCTACTCAAACCGCTTGAAGAGCTGTTGTCATTGGACATTAAATGCTTCTTATGGCAAGTAACGGGGAGCGACTACCGATTACTCGCCCTCTTTAGGCTATGTGTTTATCTAATATTGCACCCATCGGATGAACATCAACTTGCCTTTAACCGGCAGTCCAGGGCGGGCTTTAAAGAAAGCAAATTTGATCGCACTTTTAACTTAACGGTGATTTCAAAGCCCAACCCCGATGTAACGTGCTCAACTTATGATTGGTTATACCCTTTACAGCTTGTGTAATAGAGACTTGACAAAGGTCTTTAAATTGATTAATATAGAATATATTTACTGGTGCTCTAGTCAATTTAGAACCACACCAACCCATCCCGAACTTGGTAGTGAAATGAATTGAAGGCAACGATACTTGTAGGGAAGCCTGCTGGAAAAATAGTCTGGTGCCAGTAAAGTTAATGCCGTTAATTGATCAAAACGTCTTTTATTCAACTCGAACAGAATTGGATAGAAGATACTGTCATTTAAAAAAAGCAAACTGCTTGACCCCCATTTAAATCGGTTTTAATCGAGGTAGCTCTCTTGGCGCTTATCGGATACTTCGCATCCGATAAGCGTACATTTTTGAACATAGTATTCCCTGAACAACAAACAAAAGTAAAAAAAACCTATATTTGATTATAGCGCATATAAACAGTTGCTGCTTGACTTTTACCCTCGGCCGGACTTGAACCGGCATGCGATAAAGCGCCAGTTCCTAAAACTGGTGTGTCTACCAATTCCACCACAAGGGCTTTTTATATCCCATCAGTATACCTTGATCTTTAGCGATCTGTCAAGATCAAATTGTTTATGTTGTATTTCGTGTAAAAGGATTTGTCTGATTGATGTTTGATGTGCCTTGTTTACACAAGGAAACACGTGGTTGTGCTATATACCAAAATATACCACACTGGGCATGGGCACAACAGAAGAAACAATTTGTACAACTTTGGTGGTACAAAACTTGTTTGTTTTGTAAAAAAACATACACAGTAGATTTGAAAAATCTGTATACTCTTATTTAAAATGTTTGTCAATATCATGACATGTGACAATCAATTATATATGCGGGTTTAGTTCAGTGGTAGAACGCTAGCCTTCCAAGCTGGATGTCGCGGGTTCGAGTCCCGCAACCCGCCTAAATAATCACATACAAAAATATTTTTAATATATTCTTGCTTTGCAAAGGGCACCAGCTTTTTTATAGATGGATTACCCTTAAAAGATTAGTGATTTACTGGACATTCACCATAAATTATTGGACACTTTTAGCAGATTTTGCCAGCCTTATTTAACATTTAATGAAATACTTATGAGAACCATCACTTGGTTTATGCTCCTAATTCGGATGAGAAGGGGTTACGTTATATGCGTTTAAAACGCATATGAGTGGTATAAGGAAGATAGTTACCTTCGCGATAGCACGCCTTGCAGATTTTATAGTTTTCAACGCGAGTTAGAGTTGTATATGTCGCAACACCCATTTGGAGAAATCGTAAGTTATCAGAAAGTACACATTCACGATTGTACCAAATTACATGGCTGGCACCTAATGATGGTTTATATATCGGACTAGCATAGATTATACAACCAATATGTGGTGAGCTTTAAAGGGGTAAGCCGTGTATTTATTGCACATTGGTCTGCCGCCTAGGCGACGTGCAAACGTATGTTCCTTTTTACGCGATTTGGGCTGGACAAAACTGGACAGAGCTTTTCACGTACGTGATCAGCTTTCGTTATTTATAAAAATTAATTAAATTTAAATATGACTACAAATAAAATTAAGGAAATCAACACTAAAATCTTCGAGGGTAAAGTTTATTTGGTAGGTAAAACTTACAAATCCACTGTTAAAAAGGAGGCACCCGCGGCATTTTAAAGCCGTAAAGAGGATGAGACTCCAGCCCTTTAGCTGTAGGTACTCGGAGGTAGTCGCAGAATGTATACCCCAAGTCGGGCTATAGGTCGAGCAACAAATGTTGTGGCTTTTAGCGTGGCATTACATTACATTTTTATCTTTTTTTTACTAGGGCGGAAGGATTCGAACCTCCGAATGTCGGGACCAAAACCCGATGCCTTACCACTTGGCGACGCCCTATTTAAATCTAAATCCTTTAAAAGGCAACTGTTTTCTTATTTGCTTCCAACTTGGAGCTTTGTTTGATTTTAAAACATGTTTTTTTACTCCAATTGTACTGTTATTCAAAATAAAAGTCAAATACAATTTGAAAGATTTTTGTACACGTACACATTTGCGACTTTAATCAATTTGTAGATTTCTAATAGATTAGAAAAAGCACAGAAACTACTCGGCGGTATCTTTTCAAAGTCTTGGTTTTCGCTAAAAAAAAGCAGTAGCTAATGGTAATCGACACAGTGCAACATTCGTGAAACTATATTGTAGTAAGCTTTTTTATACTGTTTTTTTTTTACAACCACACCTTTAAGACAATAAGTTAAAACCCGCGAAAGCCAAGCAGAAGTTTTGAGATAACTTCTGCTTGGCTTTCGCGGCTATTTGCTAGCCGCAATAGATATTGCTGCCTTTCCGCCTCACTGGCGGACGATTAACAATCCTTAAATTTTACATTAAATTGAGAAGGCTTTATCCAAATTTTCCTGATGTAGAAGCAATTAGGAAAGCAGCATATGTTAAAACATATCCTGCTGAGAAATGTGCCAAACCAACTAATCGAGCCTGAACAATAGACAAAGCAACCGGTTTGTCTTTCCATCTAACTAAACTAGCGAGAGGTGTTCTTTCATGTGCCCAAGCTAATGTTTCAATCAACTCTTGCCAATATCCTCGCCATGAGATTAAAAACATGAATCCTGTTGCATAAATAAGGTGGCCAAATAAGAACATCCACGCCCACACAGACAAGCTATTCATACCAAATGGGTTATATCCGTTTATTAATTGAGAAGAATTTAACCACAAATAATCTCTTAACCAACCCATTAGATACGTTGAAGACTCATTAAATTGATTAACGTTGCCTTGCCACAACCCAAGGTGTTTCCAATGGAAATAGAATGTAACCCAACCAATTGTGTTTAACATCCAAAACACAGCTAAATAGAAGGCATCCCAAGCTGAGATGTCACATGTACCTCCACGCCCCGGCCCATCACACGGAAAACTATATCCAAAATCTTTTTTATCTGGCATCAATTTTGAGCCTCTGGCATCTAATGCACCTTTAACTAAGATTAGAGTAGTTGTGTGCAAACCAAGTGCAATAGCATGGTGAACTAAAAAGTCACCAGGCCCAATTGTTAAAAACAGAGAATTGTTGTTATTGTTTATAGCTTCTAACCAACCGGGAAGCCATAACGATTGTCCAGCCGCAAAGGCAGGACTGTTTGATTGTGAAAGCAGCAAATCAAAGCCATAAACTGTTTTACCATGAGAAGATTGTATCCATTGAGCAAAAACAGGTTCAATTAGAATCTGTTTCTCAGGTGTACCGAACGCCTGCATAACGTCATTATGCACATACAAGCCTAAAGTATGGAATCCTAAGAACAAACTAACCCAACTCAAGTGTGATATGATAGCTTCTTTGTGATCTAGTATTCTAGCTAAAACGTTGCCACGATTCTGTTCTGGGTCATAATCTCTAATAAAGAAGATTGCCCCATGCGCAAATGCCCCACAAAGAATAAAGCCGGCAATGTATTGATGGTGTGTGTAAAGAGATGCTTGTGTTGTGAAATCTTGCGCCAAGAAGGCGTAAGGAGGAAGTGAATACATGTGCTGCGCCACTAAAGATGTGATAGTGCCCACACTAGCTAAAGCTAATCCTAATTGGAAATGCAATGAGTTGTTTAATGTGTCAAACAAGCCCTTGTGTCCAGCTCCTAACCCCCCTGAGGGTGGTGTGTGTGCATCTACAATCTCTCTTAAGCTATGACCAATACCGAAATTTGTTCGATACATGTGACCAGCTACGATAAATAGAACAGCAATTGCCAAATGATGGTGCGCAATGTCTGTTAAATACAGACTTTGAGTTTGCGGATGAAAACCACCTAAAAAAGTTAAAATAGCAGTCCCAGAGCCCTGAGATGAAGAGAACAGATGGTCTGCACTGTCCGGATTTTGTGCATACACTGCCCAGTCTCCAGTAAAGAATGGGGCTAAACCTTTTGGGTGGGGTGCTACCGACAACAGATTGTTCCAACGAACATGTTGCCCGCGTGCTTCTGGAATAGCCACATGAACTAAATGGCCTGTCCACGCTAATGAGCTTACCCCAAAAAGACCTGCTAAATGGTGATTTAAACGCGATTCCGCATTCTTAAACCATGACAAAGAGGGTTGGAATCGGGGCTGAAGGTGAAGCCATCCACCAAACAGTAAAAATGCTGAAACAACAACTAAAAAGAGAGCTCCTTGGTAAAGGTCTTGTGGCGAACGCGCACCAATAGTATACCACCATTGATACACGCCTGATGTTGCTATGTTTACAGGACCTTCAGCTCCACCTCGTGTAAAAGCCTCTACAGCTGGTTGTCCAAAATGAGGGTCCCAAATAGCATGTGCAATTGGTCGGATGTGCAGAGGATCTGCGACCCATTGACTAAAGTTTCCTTGCCATGCAACATGAAAAAGGTTACCTGAAGTCCATAAAAAGATGATTGCTAATTGACCAAAGTGTGAGGCAAATATTTTTTGATATAGACTCTCTTCTGTTATGCCATCATGACTCTCAAAATCATGAGCTGTGGCAATACCATACCAAATACGTCGAGTAGTTGGATCTTGTGCTAGACCCTGGCTAAATCGTGGAAATTTTGTTGCCATACTCTTACTACAACTCCATAGTTTCAAATTGAATGCGAATAAACTTAACAAAGTGTTTATTCCGTTAGCGCTAAGCTTCCAGAAAAATACCTTACAAGAGCAAGCAATGTGCAATCGAAAAGGCTTTCGCTGAACAGCTCAACACTGTTAAAAATCTCCCCGCATACTAATATTTAGCTACAGCTTTGCTGCAGCTAAAGGACGTCTAAAAGGGCTGTACTACAGCTATGCCCAATTTTTACTTCTACAGTGAAATGAGGTTTTGTTACGCCTCTTTCATAAAGATAGAATTGTTGTAAAGAATCCCATTTAGGTACACTCATCATGAAATCCCACGCGTGCAAAGCAGCAAAGCAGCGAACATGTGGGATTTCATGATCCGCGAGGCGTCTTATTTTATGATTAGCATGGGGAAAGAGGTTGCTAACTTTTTTAAATTTAAAAGTTAGCAATTTGAGCGTTTCACGCTACTGCGAAAATTGCAAATAGCGCACACCTAAAGGTGACACCAAAGGTGAAATGGTTGCTACAAATTAGCCAACTGCGATAATCCTTGCCAAGAAGAAAGACCAAGTTGTGGCAATCCCTCCTAATAGATAATGCGCTACGCCTACAGCTCGCCCTTGTGTAATACTTAAAGCTCTTGGCTGAATAGCCGGGGCTACACGCAACTTGTTATGAGCCCAAAGAATTGATTCAATAAGCTCTTGCCAATAACCGCGGCCGCTAAACAAGAACATCAAGCTGAATGCCCAAACAAAATGAGCTCCTAAAAAGATTAACCCATACGCCGATAGAGCAGAACCGTATGATTGAATAACCTGTGATGATTGTGCCCATAGGAAATCACGAAGCCAACCATTTATTGTATTAGCACTCTGTGCAAAATTTCCTCCAGTGATGTGTGACACTCCGGCACCGTTAACAGTTCCCCAAACATCGGATTGCATTTTCCAACTGAAATGGAAAATAGCAATAGACAAAGCATTGTACATCCAGAAGAGTCCAAGGAAGATATGGTCCCACGGAGAAACTTGACATGTCCCACCTCTGCCTGGTCCGTCACAAGGAAAACGGAAACCTAGATTAGCTTTATCTGGGATCAAGCGCGAACTACGAGCATAAAGCACACCTTTTAAAAGAATAAGTACGGTTACATGTATAGTAAAAGCATGAATGTGATGCACTAAGAAATCAGCTGTTCCCAACGAGATTGGCATCATAGCTACTTTACCACCAACAGCTACCAAATCACCACCCCACGTTGCACTTGTAGATGCGGCTGCATTTGGGGCCGTCAACTGAGGCGCTAAATTGTGAGTGTTTTGTATCCACTGTGCAAAGATTGGTTGTAACTGAATCGCAGTATCCGAAAACATGTCCTGAGGTCGACCTAAGGCACTCATTGTATCGTTGTGAATATACAATCCAAAGCTGTGGAAACCTAAAAATATACAAACCCAATTCAAATGTGAAATAATAGCATCTCTATGTCGGATTACGCGGTCTAACAGGTTGTTGTAGTTGTTTGTTGGATCGTAATCGCGAACCATAAATATCGCAGCATGAGCACCTGCTCCTACAATACAGAACCCGCCGATCCACGTGTGGTGTGTGAATAGCGACAATTGAGTTCCATAATCTGTAGCTAGATATGGATATGGCGGCATAGAATACATGTGATGAGCAACAATAATCGACAAAGAGCCAAAAAGCGCTAAATTGATTGCCAATTGGGCATGCCAAGATGTTGTTAAAATCTCATAAAGACCTTTGTGGCCTTCACCAGTAAAAGGACCTCTATGTGCCTCTAAAATCTCTTTTATGCTATGACCAATCCCCCAATTTGTACGGTATTGATGCCCTGCTACAATAAATAGCACAGCAATTGCCAAATGATGGTGAGCTGTATCTGATAACCAAAGAGAGCCAGTTGTTGGGTTTAATCCACCACGAAATGTTAAAAAATCACTGTATTCATTCCAATTTATCGAAAAGAAGGGTGCTAGCCCTTTTGAAAAACTTGGATACAATTGTGAAATTAGATCACGATTTAATAAAAATTCGTGAGGTAAGGGGATTTCTTTTGGATCAATTCCAGCATCTAAAAGCTTGTTGATTGGCAAAGATACATGAATCTGGTGCCCCGCCCAAGCAAGGCTTCCTAAGCCAAGTAATCCAGCAAGGTGGTGATTCAGCATTGATTCAACGTTTTGGAACCATTCCAATCTTGGTGCTGCTTTATGATAATGGAACCAACCAGCAAAAAACATTGCTCCAGCTAAAATCAAACCGCCTATAGCTGTAGTATACAATTGAAGTTCACTTGTTATACCACTACTGCGCCACAGTTGAAAAAAACCAGATGTTATTTGAATACCTTGAAAACCGCCTCCAACATCACCATTCAAAATCTCTTGCCCTACTATTGGCCAGACAATCTGTGCACTTGGTTTTAAATGAATTGGATCTTGTAACCAAGCTTCATAGTTTGAAAATCTTGCCCCATGAAAATACATCCCACTAAGCCATATCAAAATCACACCCAATTGTCCAAAATGTGCGCTAAACACTTTTCTAGAGATCTCTTCAAGATCATTTGTGTGACTGTCAAAATCATGAGCGTCAGCATGAAGATTCCAAATCCAAGTTGTGGTATTTGGTCCTTTTGACAAAGTCCGTGAGAAATGACCAGGCTTTGCCCACTTCTCAAATGTAGTTGCTGTTGGGTTTGTATCAACTACAATCTTCACCTTTTTCGCTTCTCGCTCTGGTGCGCTAATTGTCATATGAGAGTTTGAAACATATACAATAAGGCAGGCCCCCATGCCACTAAAATTAACGCACGTAGACGTATTTTGATGTTAGTGGCATGGGCCGCTTGATTGGCGAAATCACTTTGCTTATTGTTTTGCATTGAGTGATGCGTCACCTTTGGTGACACCAAAGGTGACGGCTGCGCTATCTCCGTAGGAAAATCTTCTACGGAGATAGCGCTCGCACGCGCCGGCCAAACCGCCGAACTTCGATTGTGGCGGCCTCTGAAAGAGGTTCTGCGTATTTTTCGTTTGTCTGTCTTTGAAAAACGTGAGTTTAGTACTTTGCGCCGTTTATTACACCTTTGTGCACATGCAACATGCATATACATAAAGCTCTTTTTATTATGCAACTCTATCCCCTACGGGAAAAAATTGCTAAAACACACCTCAATTGCTGCACCTACTCAATCCTCATCTTTTTTTTTAATGTCAAATTGTGATAACTTTTTTTTGACCATATAATACTATTATACAAAAACGTGTTATTGCTTTAGTCAAGATTGTTGACTAAAACACAACAGATTGACAATGACACCAATAGAGAAGATAATCTTTTTTATAAACTCTTAAAAAAGAATAAATCAAATCTCAATATACTGTGTTTAACGTATAGCACGAATCGCCTAAACACATATTATTTTTTTTGGTACATTCACTAATAAGGACCGGTAAAATAGCTTGGCTTAAAACTGGCGCATATTGCGATTGCTGTGGCAAAAAGAAGGATGTTTTGACAAAAACTATTGATTAAAACGTAAAGAAGTTTCAGTTGCACGGTTATTTAATGTTGTCACCGTAAGTGCTTTGAGGGAGTATAAATTTTACTTTAAAAATATATCGCCGTCTACGTAAAACGGATATTTGATGTGTTTTTAGTCAAACAGGGATGTTACCTACGTAAAAAAACTGTGCCTCTACCGTACCATGTACCGGCTACCTGCTATGGAGATAGCGTTCGGAAACGCTGGCTTCCGGCGGCTACGCGACTGTTTTACGTAATTTGACCCAAGGTTTTTTCTCAATAACTGTTAAAAAACAAAAAAACTGCTGTTTACTTTCGATTAACGTACAGCCTGCTGTTTTGGTTTGAATAGTGACCAACACTCAACGGGGTTTGGTGTAGTGCACTCTGAACACACCTTCTTCTTAACGGGGTCAACTGACATTTTGGTGTTGTAAGATTCACTACTCAGAAATGTGGTATAATGTAAATTATAGCGACCTTTTATACAAACTGTTTTTATTCCAAAAGCTTTTTGGCAAACCAATGTTGATTCTTCGCCCTAGCGGTATATCTTTTGCGGAGGTTATATTATACTTGCTAACGCAAATGCTCTATCTAACGCCCTACCTCCCCATGGGGGCGGTAGTTGCTATGGCAACCTTAGTTATAGTTGGAAAAGATTTTTACAACCCAACGCGTACCTGACCCCGGGGGCTGAAATAGGGGGTGAGTTAGCAAGCTCTCTTTGAAAAGAGGATTTGTGAAAAACTCTCCTAAACGCCAATCGACTCAGACGCGTCTCACACAATCGCACGCAAAGCTGCTCTGATCAGCAGAGCGTTTAATCAGCTAGGCTGCCACCTTACGGTGTCACCTTTAGGTGTGCGTGCGATTGTGTGAATTATGTGATTTGATTTGCTCTTACGGACAAGGCGTGGGGGGGAAAGTTTTTCAAATGAGATATTTTTATTTTATTCTGTTATGACAGCTTATTATTTACCTTCTATTTTAGTACCTCTTGTTGGTCTCGTGTTTCCTGCTTTAACAATGGCCGCGCTTTTCGTTTATATTGAAAAAGAAGAGATTGTTTAACACATTGAATTGAACGTTGTATATTGCAAGATATTGCTATAATGCAACTTGTAAAATACCAGTAAATTCGCGATATGCTATTATTTATGATAAGTTTGACAATGCGCATATCAACTGAAAAAGAGATTTTATTCAAAAGAGTACAATGTCAATACAATTCTGTTTGGCTAAAAAAAAGCAACTAGTTGTCTTGTTTTTTTAGCGTAAAGGGCCCCTCAATAAGAAAACACGTCTATTACAAAAGAGTGGCCCAGCGAAGCTGTTGCTGAAGGATTTGCAAAAAAAACATCATCATCTAAAAAAAGAAAGAAAGTAAATAAACAAAAAAAGATTTGTTATCAAATATCATATGGGACTTCCATGGTATCGCGTACACACAGTTGTGTTAAATGATCCAGGTAGATTGATTGCTGTTCACCTGATGCATACTTCATTAGTATCGGGTTGGGCTGGATCAATGGCTTTATACGAATTAACTGTTTTTGACCCATCAGATCCAATCTTAAACCCAATGTGGCGACAAGGCATGTTCGTACTGCCTTTTATGACACGTTTAGGCATCACTCAATCATGGGGCAACTGGACAATAACAGGAGAAACATCAACAAATCCTGGAATTTGGACATATGAGGGTGTAGCAACGTCACACATTCTGTTGTCTGGGGCGCTCTTTATGGCTTCAATTTGGCACTGGGTGTATTGGGATTTAGAACTTTTTAGAGATCCACGGACAAAAAAAGCTGCCTTAGATCTGCCTAAAATTTTTGGTATTCATCTGTTTTTGTCTGGTTTGCTGTGTTTTGGCTTTGGCGCTTTTCACGTGACGGGTGTTTTCGGACCCGGCATTTGGGTTTCTGACCCGTATGGGATCACAGGAAGTGTGCAACCAGTTTCTCCTGCGTGGGGAGCTGACGGTTTTGACCCCTACAACCCTGGAGGAATTGCATCGCATCATATTGCTGCAGGTATATTAGGTGTTTTAGCGGGTCTGTTTCATCTCTGTGTACGTCCGTCAGAACGTCTATACAATGGATTACGGATGGGCAACATTGAAACTGTGCTTTCAAGCAGTATTGCAGCAGTATTCTGGGCGGCCTTTGTTGTTGCTGGAACTATGTGGTATGGTTCTGCTGCTACCCCTATTGAATTGTTTGGACCAACTCGCTATCAATGGGATTTAGGCTTTTTCCAGCAAGAGATTGAAAAACGAGTTCAATCAAGTTTAGCGGAAGGACAAAGCCCTTCACAAGCGTGGTCTAAAATTCCTGAAAAGTTGGCTTTTTATGACTATATTGGTAATAACCCAGCTAAGGGTGGTCTATTCCGTGCAGGCGCAATGAACAGTGGAGACGGGATTGCAGTTGGTTGGCTCGGGCACGCTGTTTTCAAAGACAAAGATGGGAATGAGCTTTTTGTTCGACGTATGCCAACCTTCTTTGAAACCTTTCCGGTGCTTCTAATAGACAAAGATGGGGTTGTACGTGCTGATGTGCCTTTTAGACGAGCAGAATCAAAATACAGTATTGAGCAAGTAGGTGTTTCCGTTACTTTTTATGGCGGCGAACTTGATGGAGTTAGTTTCAATGACCCCGCTACTGTTAAAAAATATGCCCGCCGAGCACAATTAGGTGAGGTCTTTGAATTTGATCGCGCCACATTGCAATCGGATGGGGTTTTCCGAACAAGCCCACGAGGTTGGTTTACTTTTGGACATTTATGCTTTGCTCTTCTGTTCTTTTTCGGACATATTTGGCATGGCTCACGAGCTCTTTTCCGTAAAGTTTTTGCCGGCATTGATGCTGACATCGATGATCAAGTTGAATTCGGTGCTTTCCAAAAGATTGGTGACCCATCAACTCGTCGTCAATCTGTGTAAAGTCTTTACATCGTCTTTTTAAACTTCTCGGCACGGAAACTCAAACTGTGCGAGCAAGGTATAACTACCTTTGACGCACAGTAGTGCCATAAAAATTGTCTCTGCTTTTTGTGTATGCGTTAGATCTTATCAGACCACGTGATCAAACAACTTTCATACCTCTTGTAGAGTTACCTAGTCGTTAACTGTATTGTATAAGCAATATTTGGATACTCGTCTATGCAGTATAAGCTTTTATATGCCCGGCGTCTAAACGCCGGGCATATAAACGTTGGCCTCCTTCCAACGCAATCGACGTTTATAAGACGATTTGCGTCAATAAGCAAAAAGGGCGGAGAGGGAATTTATAAAACCCCTACACCGTTGATATTATGCGAGTAGTGTATGATAGCTCGTTATTATGTTGAATAGGCGAGCTGAGGCAGCTTTCAAAGGTTTTAAGAGTATAAAGGTTTGCGCAAACAACGTTTTATTAACAAGTCATTTCTATGGAAGCTTTAGTTTATACTTTTTTATTGATTGGTACATTAGGAATTATATTTTTCGCGATCTTTTTTAGAGAACCACCTCGTATTGTCAAATAGGCAAAAAGGGCTGCATACAATCTGATTGAATGTGTAAACACATAAGCAAACAAGGTTGCTAACGCACGTTTAACCTGCACAGTAAATAGATCTTTAGAGAGAGGGGGGTTGTTATCCCGAAAGGGGAGGATTGCTTTAGCAACCTCTCACTAAGGTAACGCTACCCGAGCTTAGAGCGCGCGTACGCAATTTGACTGTGTCAGATAGGCTTGCGCTAACAAGTTATCTCTTTTCTTTCTGGTAAAGGGGTTAAAAAAAGCGCCCCCCCTAAGCGCCAATCCGCTGGATTGGCGCAGCGAAACGTTGGGGGAGAGCTTTGTCAAAAGTTGTTTCCAATTATAAATAGCATGTGTTAATAAGCAGCATATTACGCGCACTAATACTAACAATGTGTGTTTTATATATTCTGTTAAAAAAAATAAGAATGCTTTTTATATGGCCTTATTTATTAATCTTCATGTTCTTCAAAAGGATCACGAAGTTGTTTTGAGGGAGGGCCAAATCCGACATATATAGAATAACCTGTAATGCTTAACAGAAGACACCACAAAAAGATAGTGTAAAAAAAAGCTGGACTTTCCATATTAAATTTGTAGCAATTAGAATTAGAATCGAAAAAATATTTTGAATTAAAGCTGTATTAGGCTATTTAAAACAGTGTTGAACTTGGCACACGCGTATTAAAGGCAAGAAAACGGTTGAATGGTCTTGCAAGACAAAAAAGCAATAAAATATATTTACGCGTTCAACCGCAGCCGTCACCTTTGGTGTCACCGTAAGGTAACACCTTTGGTGTCACAGCTTCGCTGCGGCAATCCTCTGGATCGGCGATCTTCACGATCGGATTGGATTGGTCGCCCCTGGTAAAAATTAAACACAAATCTTGTAGCCTGATTTTGTTATAAACGTAGCCTTAGCCGCGTTCGAAAACGCAATTGCTACATACGGCCTACGCGAGCAGAAAGGCAAGCTTAAATAACTATACTAAAGCTTTGCATGCACTTTGTACTCCTCAGCTTTAAGTTACCCAGAAAAAAAAGCTTGTAAATGTATTTTACAAAACTTTTGTATAGTATGACAGAAAGTAAATAGATATCAAAAAATTAAGATTATGGCTACAGGAAGTACTTCAAACGCAAAAAGTTCATTCAGCGACACTGGTAGCAACAAAGGTATTGAAACAACACTTGGTACTCTGCTTAAACCTTTAAACTCGGAATCTGGCAAAGTAGCACCAGGTTGGGGAACAACAGTTATTATGGCTGTGTTTATGGCACTTTTTGCTGTGTTTTTAGTAATTATTTTAGAAATATACAACAGTTCTGTTCTTTTGGATGAGGTTAAACCCATTTTTTAATATACCTTTCCAGAAATCAATTCTTATGTTGAGTCCCCCATCCCAAAGCCGCCTCTATTTAACGCGTTTCTTTTTAATGGGTAGACTTTGACTCTAAAGAAAGGGGGGTTAAAAATCTTTCCCCTAACGCTACGCCGACGCTGTTTAGTGCGTTAAAACGCTGCCGGCGTAATTCCCGGGGCGTAGCGGGCCGCTACGCGGGCACAGGCGACAACCCTTTGAATCGCTTGGGTTGCGGGGCTACGGGAATGGTGGGACATTAAATTGACGCTGAACCCGTAAAAGCAATCAACTGTGCTCAATCGAGTTGACACTGTTTTTTTAATGTTATACAATATATAATAGCAAATAAAAAATAACAGAAAATATTTGCGGACCTATACAGATCATTCCTATAGGAATGCCTCTATAATAGGATTGACAAATAGAAAAAAATT